GGATTTATTGAAGTGTTTCATCAACGGCGGTGTGTCAGAATTCCCTGTTCTTTTTGACTCTGCGCCAGTAATTCCACTATTATTAGTAAACAATAATGGAAAAATTCCTTCATATTTGTTTCATATTCATAGAGATGGGGGACATAATACACATGGATATAGTAAGTCTTGCTTGGGCTGCTTTAATGGTAGTCTTTACATTTTCCCTTTCACTCGTAGTATGGGGAAGAAGTGGGCTCTAGGGGTACTCCTAATTGAATTGGGTTGAGTAATCAAACCGTATCAATTGTTTTCTAGATCGTTTTGCAAAGCCTTTATTTTTAACTTCATTTCGAAATTCTTGGATTCTAGTGGAGTAATGTATTCTATGAATAATATAGATCAATAATATAGACGAATAACACCCTTTCAATCAAAATCAAACAAACATTTCAATAATTCCCATGTTCGTATTTCGAAAGTAAAAGGGATCCGGATGATAGGCAATTTATTAAAAAAAAAAAAGAATTCTTCCTAAATTTTCTATTTTGATGAACCAGCTCTTAGCAGAGTTATACATGGACAATGAGGGACAAGGAGCCTCCCCCCTTTGTTTTCTGTATTTGCTTGTTTTTATTTCCTTCCCTCTTTACTGTTCAAAGAGAAAAAAGGTAGTTCTTTTTTTTAATAAGATCTTGTTTTTAATAAGATCTTGCCTTAGTGTAGTCACATATTGCACACTTAACCCCTGTTTTATTTGAATTTCATTTATGCCATGCTTTATTGACTCATTTCATATCATGGATCAAAGAAAAGAAGTAAAATTCAAAATCGGCAGGGTATGCCCTTTTTTCGAAACGAAATACGAAGAAAAGTTACCATAGAACTCTTTGGATCATCTGTCAACTGCTCAATGAATTACTTCTTTGGAATGGTAAAAAAAAGATACCCAAGTAATCTTTTTTTTTTTTAATTAATATATGCCTATTCCATTCCATTTTTCCTTCATTTCTGATTATTTTCTTATTTTCAATAGGAATTTCGGTATCCATCAAAAGAATCAAATCCATGAAATGAAAGAATTAGAAAATCGTAAGACTTGCCTTTCAATTATTTCAGATTGATTGAAATCAACACAACTAAAATAGATCAAGCGAAGAAATAAAATTGAGATACTATGTACAGTACATATATTTAATTGATATCGACATGTATGAAGATACATATTGTGGATTCATCTATATTAAGTATATTAAGCTTGTATCTTTATACATTACAATAATAGATATAGATAGTATGGTAGAAAAAAATATGAATCTTTCTACCATACTATCGAGTTTTATAGGATACTGCTGATTCTAGTCCATTCATTTTATTTAAGACGTGAAATTGGAATCCTTTTTTTCTTTTTCTTAAATCCTTGATAAAAAGTCAAGTTTCATTTCAATTAATCACTTTGACTGACAGTTTTTACGTATATTATAAGTAAAAAAGCGGTAGGAACTAGAATGAACAGCGCTGTAGCAATAAATGCGAGAATATTTACTTCCATAATTTCATTGTTTTTTTTTTCCTTCGCAATAACTCGGGATTTAATCCCATAGAGATGATAAATTTGTCGCTTGTAAATTCAATGCAATGACTTACATTTCAATGACATCGAATCGGATCAATATCATGAATAACAATATCTAAGCTATCAAATCGATTCACCGTCGAGAATTGAATAGTATAACATAGGAAGATCTTTTATCCACACCGAATACAAAAATGGATTCCTGGTCCAATCAAAAGAATTCCTTTCCTTTCCTTTATTTATATATTCTTTTCCACTCTTTCTTTTCGATAATCTACCGTCTTCCTTGTACAATCATCTGATGTATCATCTGACTACTTTTCCACTTTCACCGTTTACAAATAGTTTACAAATAAACCCCAACAAAAAATAGAAAGAAAAAAAAAGATATCGTTGGGAATGAAATTCTATCATTTGTATCCCCTTTGACAGAAAACGGAGGGATCGATTGATGTATTTTTTTAATTGTATCCGTCGGGACTGACGGGGCTCGAACCCGCAGCTTCCGCCTTGACAGGGCGGTGCTCTGACCAATTGAACTACAATCCCAGGGAAATAAAGAAAAGCGTACAGCATAGATAGTCTTATGATTTTATTCAAGCCATTTTTTAGATTTTCGATTCGAATCGCCGTGTTGTAACAAACAAAGGCGCGAATGATATATTGATATCCATACGGGTATGCACTTAAGTGAGAGCGACGCGGATTACTAGTTACTAGTAATCCTTTCGTTATTGCCAAATAAATCGATCAATAATCAATTTCAAAATGAAAAAAAAAGAGTCTTTTTTGTTTACTTTACTCTTTCTTTTCATTAAACTTTCTATTTAATGATCCTGATATGAATCTAGAGCGTTATCAAGGTCAGAATTTATGGGAACAACTAAATAAATAGAACAAATAAAAAACAAATAGCGGTAGGGATGGATATATCAGAAAATTGGACTTTTTTTATTCTTCCCTAATTTTTTTGTTTGGCTTTTCTGGAAAAGAAAAAAAAAAATGGGCATTTTATGTTATGGCGGATCAGCGAATTATTGGGCCGAGCTGGATTTGAACCAGCGTAGACATATTGCCAACGAATTTACAGTCCGTCCCCATTAACCGCTCGGGCATCGACCCAGGAAGAATCAATTCTAGGTTTATTGATAATCCATGATCAACTTCCTTTCGTAGTACCCTACCCCCAGGGGAAGTCGAATCCCCGCTGCCTCCTTGAAAGAGAGATGTCCTAAACCGCTAGACGATGGGGGCCTATTTGCCTGACCGCGACCATACTATGCTCATAGTATGAGCAGTTTTTTGAAATTGTCAATATAATGGAATGACTAGATCCGAAAGCTTTTTCCATCTTTTATGATTTTCCATTTTTGATTCATGATTTAGACTCAGTAAATCATTCATTTTAATCGTCACTCTATTCTATATAGAAATGAATTAGATAAATTCAATCTATTATATAAATAGATATTATAAAGAGAAACTAGATTATATTAATAATACAAAGTATAAGATCCTTTCAGGAAGTGATTGGTGTGACATAAACATAAAGACATAAACATAAAAAAACATAAAAAAGGGAGTTAACCTTCATTTTTACACTTTCATTCATTGATTCACTCATTATTACGACGAGACAGGCATATTTCTATCTCACACTAAGCCAGTAAATTAACAAAAAGTAAATCTAAATTAACAAAAAGTAAATCGGGAATTTTGGGAAGAGGGAGCAAGAAGTTATCGAAAATTACGTGTGTTTTTTTTTCTAAAAAGGGGTTCGGTGGACAAAGCAAATCTCTTCATCACATTTTTCGATAAAATAGATTAGATCTATGTCGAATTGCTAAGGTCGTATTAATCAAATCAAATAAATTATTAATCAAATCAAATAAATGAATTTCGTTCTGTTCTGATAAGCCAATTATGATCGGCCTTGAAACAATTCATTGCATTGATATTTATCAAATCCACTATCAATAAACCCCTTTTACCCTCTACACGTTAAGTAAATTAGAATTATCATTCCTGAGAGCTACTAGCCACTATGAGTCTACCGCATATACTTATATATATAATATATATAAATATATATAAATATAAATAGATCTTATTATATTCTTATTATATATATATATAAATAGATCTTATCCGTCTACCGATTCATTCAGTAATTGAATCGAACGGCCCTTTTAACTCAGTGGTAGAGTAACGCCATGGTAAGGCGTAAGTCATCGGTTCAAATCCGATAAGGGGCTTTTGACTATTTTTTTCATAAAACTCCAGTGAAAGTGAAATAGTAGTATTCATATTGAAACGAAGAATAGGGATGTTGTTTTTATTGGTAATAAAAAACCAACTGTATATGTATAATAATTTAATTAGTAATTAGAAATTGTATAGTATAATTTAACTCTAATAAGTTATTATTCTAATGAGTTAGAGTAGAGTAATTCTAAAAGAAAGTTGAACATTTGTTTATTATAATGAATAATAATAAGTCGTCTCTTGAAGCGACAAAACAAATATATATTTATATTTTAATTTTGAATTAGATTATTCCAATCAAATCCATTGTAAAGAATTGTAAAGATTAGAAATCAACAAAAGAAAAAGTAAGTGGATCTAACCCATTGAATCGTGACTATATCCACTATTCTGATATTAAAATTCGATAGAGATGAAATTGGAACAGTGGATTTCTTTTTATTTCATATTTATTTGTTTATTTGGACTCCACAAGAATCTGTCGATATTTCCGATTCAATCTTCTTGTTCCTAGGAATAAATTAATATTTTATTCCTTTCTAGATAAAGAGAAACGTTTATTTCAAGTTACAACCTAAGAGCCTTTTTCAACATCTTATCTTTCCTTGATTCCAGAGCACAACAAGATCCATTTCTATCTATATAGAATATATAGAATTTATTAGATAGAAACCTAAATCAAATCATGTCTTCACATATCAAATATTTCCATATCGATACATATGACACTTTTGTTCTGACAATGTGATGGAGAGTGAGTGCGAAAAAGAGACTTTCATTTTGAGTCTCCTATTATTAATATTAAATTTAATATTGTATTAGATTGAAAAATAGGAACTTCTCTCTTTTTCTGATATACAAAAGTAACTAGAAAAAGATTCGAAGTGGATTTCTCGACCCGTGAAATGAAATGAAAAAATAGACTCTGGAGTTTTTTTTTGTTTTATATTCATCTGAAGGAAATATGAGAAAGAAAATATGAGAAAGAAAACAATAAATAAAAGAAAAAAATGAAGGAAATATATATATCAGACTATAGTAATTTAATACACATAGAAATTAGAAGAATACATAAAAATATTGATTTTTATCAATCTCACGAACAAGATCCAAGAATAAGATCCAAGAATAAGATTAGTTGATGGAGGGGGAGGGATAGATCTGGGTGGGGATCAACCAG